TTACAGATTGATTATGTATCAATTAAGATTTAGTTAGGTATCCATTTGGTAATTTTATGAATTATATTATATCATTAGAGAAACACAATTTGCAATTAAAATGCAAGAATCGTTCATTAATTTACAGTCAATAGTTAACGGTTCCCATTTCTCCTGAATTTTGTATTTTGTGACTGAAAATACATATTTGGTTTTTCAATAGAAAAAAAAAGGAAAACAGGATTGCAGATACACATAAAAAAACGAGGACTATTCTCATATATTTTGTATCGTTTTGGCGGCATGGCCGAGCGGTAAGGCGGGGGACTGCAAATCCTTTTTCCCCAGTTCAAATCCGGGTGTCGCCTCATCAAAAAAAGAATTGAAATTCTCTCTTTAGTTTTACTGATATAACTTGCATTTTTTTCCAGCAGAAGCAAGTGGAAGAAAAGGACTCTTTTTATTTGCTTGATTCGAAGCATCCGCGTTAGGGATTTGGTTTTCTAAAATAAAATGCTATAAATCATTGCGTCTAGGCTTCAAGGAAAGATTCTAATAATGAATTCTAATAATGAAAAGGAATCATTAAATCTTGATATGATAGTCTTTTGACTACTAATGTAGTGGCTGCTAACTGGTTCTTAAATGAGATTGGATATATGTATAGGGGATCTATTTTAGTTTCGGAAAGCGGAAGATATTTTATGTACTTATGAAAATAAAATCTCTGATTGTTCCCGGATTCAATTATTATTCTATTCAATAGAATTATCTATTGAATAGATAATTTTTTTTTGTTCTATAACTTTTTAGAAAGTTATATTAAGTAAAAAAGAGAATTCCTTCTTTTTGGTAACCCGCAGTCACGAATGGAATAGGCCGTCTCCCGAGCGACTCTATGAAACAATTAGGAGACGGTAAAGATTAGATCAAATGAGAAAGGAGTAGGTATGTGTGATCTAGCTTGATTCTCAACTTTTCTACTTTTTAAAAAATGAAATGGAGGGCAACAAAAAAAAGACAAAGTTTTTCCATTAGACTCAAAATCATATAAGAACTCGTTTGTTAGTTGATTGTTTCATCAATGGTGAATGGTGTTGTGCCTTAATTTTTTTTTTTGACTCTGCACTAGTGATTTAACTATTATTAGTGAACAATAATGATTAGTGAACAATAATGGAATAATTCTTTTATATTCATAGAGATAGGGGACATAATTCACATGGATATAGTAAGTCTCGCTTGGGCTGCTTTAATGGTAGTCTTTACATTTTCCCTTTCACTCGTAGTATGGGGAAGAAGTGGACTCTAGAAGTACTACTAATTGAGGAATCAACCTCAAACTGTATCAATTGTTTTATAGATTGTTCTGCCGAGCCTTTTTTTTTTTTACTTTTATTTGTTTTTTCCCTTTTTTACTGTTCAAAGATAAAAGTTTTGCTTAGTAATTTGAAAATGTATATATACTTTCGACCCAAAAGAACATAGAATTGGGATACTATGTACATTAACATTAGATATAGGGAATTAATCTATATGAAATGAATTTATATGAATATGAAGATATATATTGTAGGTTGATCTATATTCAACCTGTATATTTATCTTTATACAGTAGAACTTTACACACTCCAATAACTATAATAGCTAGTATGGTAGAAGGATTCATAGATATCTTTCTACCATACTATCGGATCTCATAGAATACTGCTCTCGTAGAATACTGATAATTCTAGTACACTCATTTCATTTAAGACGCTAAATTTGAATCCTTTTGATTTTCGTTTTATTCTCTTCAGTCATTGATAAGAACTAAAAAGTAAAGTTTAATTCAAATTAATCACTTTGACTGATTGTTTTTACGTAAATTATAAGTAAAAAAGCAGTAGGAACTAGAATGAACAGTGTAGTAGCAATAAATGCGAGAATATTTACTTCCATAATTTCATCGTTTCATTTTTTTTTTATTCGCAATAACTCAGGATTTAATCCCATAGAAATGAGAAATCTTTGGCTTGTAAATTCAATAGTATGAATTACATCGCGATGATATCGAATCGTATTAGAATATCATGAATAACAATATCTGAACTATCAAATCAATTCATCGTCGAGAATTGAATAGTATAACATAGGAAGATCTTTTATCCATACCAAATTCTAAATTTTATTACTGATCCAATCAAAAATTTGTTTCTTTTAGTATTTTATTTATCATTAAAAAAAAAAAAAAAAATTTTCAACTTAAACTAAAAAAATAATAAAAAATTACTTCGCTAAAAGAGATGGAATCCTTGTTTGATCTTAGTAATATCCTCTTTACTTGAATTAGGAATGGGACATATATATCAAAAGTCCAGTGTGAAATTTGAATGAGATAGATTCTTTAAAATTCAAATTCGTAATTTGAATTAATAATTGAGATTACACAAAATCGGAAAGATATTTTAATATGAAAAATTCTATCAAAGTAACTATGTGAAATTGATTTTGTATCGTACAAATGGAATTTTTGTATGTGCTCCCCGAAACATATAGTACTCCCACAATTGGGAGTAATTCAAAAAGCCAGGCCCATTCTGGTATCTATTGTTTGAATCCTGAATATGATTCTACCAATAATTGTACTAATCCACATATGCCTTTCTCCCATGAAAAAGTACTTCTTATTGATATATCTATTTTGATTGGATTTGGATCCGTGTCGGGACTGACGGGGCTCGAACCCGCAGCTGCCGCCTTGACAGGGCGGTGCTCTGACCAATTGAACTACAATCCCAGGGAAAAAAATGTACAACATATAATATATGTTTATGATTTCATTGCCTTCAAACCCCTTCTATGTGGATCTATGTAGATTTTAGATTATATGTAGATGAAAATCTACATATTGTAACAGAGGCGCGAGTAATGTATTGATATACACACGGACATGCACTTTAATGAGAGGAGCATAGATTATTAGTCATTTTAATGAGAGGAGCATAGATTATTAGTCATTTTTATTTATTGCAAAATTGATTGCTAATCAAATCAATCTTTCAAAGAATAACAAAAAAAAAATTATTATTTTTTTTTTATTCTTTTCTTAAACTTGATACTTACAGATCCTAATCTGAATCGAGATCATTATTAAGATAATAATTTTTTGAAAAAAAAAAAACAGAGCAAATAAATAGCAGTAGAAAGATATTCAAAAATCGGACTTTTTTTTTTTTTATTCTTCCGTATCAAAAATTTATGAAGAAGAAAAAAAGGGTTATAACCTTTCATGGTGGATCGGCAAATTAGTGGGCCGAGCTGGATTTGAACCAGCGTAGACATATTGCCAACGAATTTACAGTCCGTCCCCATTAACCGCTCGGGCATCGACCCAAGAAGAATCCATTCTAGGCTTCTTTTTTTGATAATTCCTGATCAACTTTATTTCGTAGTACCCTACCCCCAGGGGAAGTCGAATCCCCGCTGCCTCCTTGAAAGAGAGATGTCCTGAACCACTAGACGATGGGGGCATACTTGCCCAACTGCCATCATACTATGATCATAGTATGAATAGTTTTTTGAAATTGTCAATATAAATAAAATGGAATAATGTGAATCAATTCAAAGGATTTTTATGTCTTTGATGATTCCATAGAATTTTATAATTTGTCATTTATATTTATTTTATGAATGGTTCATTCTAATTACCATTTTAAAATTCTATAAAAAATTTTATTTTTATCAAAATTATTTGATCTTTTATTTCAAATTTAAATTGTTATTTATTAGTTATATTAGTTAATTTATATATAGAATTTGATATAGATTATATATAATCTATATTACTCAATTTTTATTATTTTTTATAAAATAAATATTATTATTATAATTATCAAATTAATATTATAATTAATGAATCTATAGATTCATTAATTATAGTTATTTTATATCTTTATAGTTAAAATAATTAGAGTGATATATAAATATTAGAATATTTTTTAATAGAGTGATATTAATTATATATCAATTATATATATTACTATGAATTAATATAAAATTCGAGAATAAAAAATGAAAATAATAATTAGAAGTAAATTCTTAAAAAAAAAAAACATTCAAAATTCTAAATATTCTAAAACTAATAAGTGATTGCTCTGCTATATGTCATAAAAGTGGATTAAACTCCATTTCTCATACTTTCAATCAGTCATTGAATCATTATTATAAGGTTATAGGTAGTTCTATCTCATACTAAGACAAGAAATTAAGTAAATTCAAAAAAGATCAATTTGGAAATATGAGAAGAGGGATAGGTATCCATAAATGCTTGCAAAATTGTTTTTATCGACAAGTTGCTTTATCAATGAAATATCTTTGATCTATGTTGAATTGATTGGTGTGTACATGTATCAATCAAATGAATTTCATTATGCTATGGCTCAATATTCAATTAGGATTGGTCTTTTGAAACAATTCATTGCATTGATCAAATACAATATCAATAAACCATTTTACCTAGGCTCACTAGCCCATTCCCATACTACTTACTAGGTAAATCAAATTGATCGTTCCAAAATGAGCCACTATGTGGATAAAAAATATTTATGTACATATATTATTCTAATATAGAATTAGAATATATTCTATAATAATTATATACATTAAACTTATAGTAGCTAGTGGTTTATTGATAAATTGAGTTAAATGGGCCCTTTTAACTCAGTGGTAGAGTAACGCCATGGTAAGGCGTAAGTCATCGGTTCAAATCCGATAAGGGGCTTTACTTTCGATTTTATCATCAAATTCCAACCGTAGTATTCCTATTTGATTGAACGGAAAATAAACATATTGTTTGTTTTGCTTCTATTTGTAATAAAAAAGATAATAAACCATTTCATTAAATGAAAAAATGGAATTATAGATAATTATTTACTTTTTAGTTATCTTTAATTATTCTAAGTTATCATTATAATGAATTATAGTCTAATAGATAGAATTCTATAGTGAAACATTTTTTTATTATTCTTTTTTTTTTATTC